CAGCCGTCGATATAGGTATTTTGAAAATACGTCTTGACGGCCAATGGTTAACGATGGCTTTGATGGGAGGTTTTGCTAGAATAGGTAATAATGAGATCACTGTTTTAGTAAATGATGCGGAGAAAGGTAATGACATCGATTCACAAGAAGCCCGGCAAACTCTTGAAATAGCAGAAGCTAATTTAAGAAAAGCTGAAGGAAAGAGACAAAAAATTGAGGCAAATCTAGCTCTCCGACGAGCTAGGACACGAGTCGAGACGATCAATGAGATTTCGGAACTAGTTGGTGTGTCCGAATAATCAAAAGAGGTTTGGTCTATTTTTTTATTTGATTTTATTTGATTGTATTCACTCGACAGAATTAAATCAGGCGTAATTCTATTTTGATCCAACAAAAAAAAGAAATATAAAAGATACAAAATAAATATCAATAAAAGCAGATGGATATAAAAACTTATTAGAGACCAGAGTCGGTGGGATCTAATAAGTTCTACCTACTATTGGATTTGAACCAATGACTCCCGCCGTATGAAAGCAATACTCTAACCACTGAGTTAAGTAGGCCGTTTATCATCACAAAGAAAACCAAATGGGACCCATCCCATCGATGGATTATAATATAGAATATTACTTATAAGCAATAACGCGCAAACAGATCAAAGAACTATGATCTTGGATCGTGGAATATTCATCTTGACAAGAAATTATCTACATAATAAAATAGGTATTACAAGCACTAAGGGCTATAGCTCAGTTAGGTAGAGCACCTCGTTTACACGCGCGCCAATGTTTTTCAGGGGGGTCCATCATGCAATCAAAAGAATTTATCTTATTGAGAAATCGATGTCTTACTCCATAACTTTGAGGGAACAAGAGAACAATAGCCTGACAAGGGGTTCAGTCTTGTCCCTTTTAGGTGCCAAACAGGCCCCATAGTCGATTTGAGATATTGATAAGGTAAATGTCTATTCAATGCTAGGCATAATGAGTACAAGGACCTCAAAAAAAGATCTTTTCGCCCTATGAACTTTAAGGTGTATGAAGTTTCATATTTAATTTTTAAGCAGAGCGTTAGAGACTTCATCTAACTTAGGTTAATACTTCATCTAACTTAGGTTAATCTAGGCCAGAGGCAGACCTACGTCAAGATACCCCCTTTGAAACACTTTGGTAGTGTTCCTGGATCAGAATTAAAATAATGACTCAGAGCACATGGAGCCATCTCCTATTTTTCTATCAAAAAAAATATGGCGGACTAACTGATAGAAATATCAGTTAATGAAAGAGCCCAATGCACAAAAAATTGCATGTTGGGTCTTTGAAACAGTTCAGATCATTTTGATAATAAAAAGTTTGATATGTTTTACCGAGAAAGTCTACGGTTCGAGTCCGTATAGCCCTAGAGCCCTAAAAAAGTAAAATAAAAAAAATTGTATAATTTTAATTTACCCATTCTAGTTTGTTGCTTGTAACCGACCAGTTTTTTCATCAAAAAAAGTATTCCTAAATTATTTCTATAAGCCCGGTCACGAGTATCTTTTAAAGCCGAACATAAAAATGAAAGCAAAAACACATTTCAATTCATTTTAATGGGCTCAATGGATATTTATCCAATCGTGTGACTAAACAAACTTATTTGCTTCATGAATCTTCGGAGTTGAATTCCATATTAATTTTCCTCCTTTTCTGTCCACAATCAGAAAGTTAGTGATACTCTCCCTCTAGTATAGGAATGACCTGCTTTCTTTGTGTACAAGCTAAAGTTTGAAAAACAACTATATTTGGTAAGTTTCATTGTAAACATTGTCAAAAACGTCAACTAGTCTTTTGTCTTTGTATACCTTCCCGAAACCTAGCAAACCACATCACAAAAGGGGGGTAGTATTCTCTTTCTGTATTCACGTTCACTATTCAATCAATAGAAACTCCTCAGCCTGGATATTAAGAAAAGGAATATACCAACACCGATCTATTCTAAACCTTGAGATGAGATGGAAATTTCTATAAATTATCTTACATCTGACTACTTGTTCTATTCGAACTCTCTAAGAAAAGAGGAAAACCCTCCTCTATTCATACAAGAATATAAATATATAAAGATACTCAAAATGGATTTCAATTTATAATAATTAGAATATATTCATTTATATAAAATATATATAAAATAAATTCCTTTTCTTTCGAGAGTTCGAGAGAATCCTAGGTAAGATGAAAACGAGAGAATTTGTAGAATTTGTATAATAACAATAGTTAGTTATACTAACTATAACTAACTCAAATTGAAATACATGTAATGGAAATAGGATTTCAGTCGATGAATATTGAACGGAGACATGTCCTGCAGTAAACAAAGGAAACTAGAATATAAAGTTCGATCAAAAAAATTCGTATTTTTGACTAAACAGTTGTGAATGACTTGAGAATTTCAAGTCGAGAGTTGACTAATCCGGTATATTTTTCACGTTCATAGGAGTGTGTCTATGTTTCTGCTTTACGAATAT